ATTAATTTTTATAAAAAATATCAAGGAGGTTTATCTACTTGATTAGAAAGTTCTAATCATAAGGATATTGGTACTCTTTATTTTTTGTTTGGTTTATGATCTGGTATGGTTGGAACTAGTTTGTCATTGATTATTCGTTTAGAGTTGGCAAAACCGGGTTTGTTGTTAGGTAATGGACAGTTGTATAATTCAATTATTACTGCTCATGCAATTTTAATGATTTTTTTTATAGTTATACCTAGAATAATTGGGGGTTTTGGTAATTGGATGTTGCCTTTGATATTGGGTGCACCGGATATAAGTTTTCCTCGTTTAAACAATTTGAGTTTTTGGTTATTACCAACTGCTATATTTTTAATTTTAGATTCTTGTTTTGTGGATATAGGAGCAGGGACTAGTTGAACGGTTTATCCACCTTTAAGTACTTTAGGTCATCCTGGAAGAAGAGTAGATTTGGCTATTTTTAGGTTACATTGTGCGGGTTTAAGTTCTATTTTAGGGGGTATTAATTTTATGTGTACTACTAAGAATTTACGGAGTAGATCTATTTCTTTAGAGCATATAAGTTTATTTGTTTGAACTGTGTTTGTTACTGTTTTTTTGTTGGTTTTATCTTTACCTGTTTTAGCGGGAGCAATTACTATATTATTAACTGATCGAAATTTGAATACTTCTTTTTTTGATCCTAGTACAGGTGGTAATCCTTTGATTTATCAGCATTTGTTTTGATTTTTTGGTCATCCTGAGGTTTATATTTTGATTTTACCTGCTTTTGGTATTATTAGTCAATCAACACTTTATTTAACAGGAAAAAAAGAAGTATTTGGGTCTCTAGGTATGGTTTATGCAATTTTAAGTATTGGATTAATTGGATGTGTTGTTTGAGCTCATCATATGTATACTGTAGGAATAGATTTAGATTCTCGTGCATACTTTACTGCGGCTACGATGGTTATTGCGGTTCCTACAGGGGTAAAAGTTTTTAGGTGGTTGGCAACATTATTTGGAATAAAAATGATTTTTCAACCTGTTTTGTTATGGGTGTTAGGTTTTATTTTTTTGTTTACTATTGGTGGATTAACAGGTGTTATTTTGTCTAATTCTAGTTTGGATATTATTTTACATGATACTTATTATGTTGTTAGTCATTTTCATTATGTTTTGAGATTAGGAGCTGTTTTTGGTATTTTTACTGGAATTAGGTTGTGGTGAAGCTTTATAACGGGTTTTGTTTATGATAAATTAATGATATCTTCTGTATTTTTTTTAATGTTTATTGGGGTTAATTTAACTTTTTTTCCTTTACATTTTGCAGGGTTACATGGTTTTCCACGTAAGTATTTAGATTATCCGGATGTTTATACTATTTGAAATGTTATATCTTCTTATGGGTCTATGATTAGGGTTTTTGCTTTGTTTTTGTTTTTATACGTATTGTTGGAGTCATTTTTTAGATATCGTTTGGTATTAAGAGATAATTTTATTAACAGAAGTCCAGAATATAGGTTAAGAAGTTATGTTTTTGGTCATAGGTATCAATCAGAGATTTATTTTAGTTGTTCTGTAGTTAAGTCTTGATCTCATAGTATAATTTTTAAATATATTTAATTGCAAATTAAAAGATTTATTGGGATTTTTTAGTAAGATAGGATAATTTAGTCTGTTAGGTTCATACCCTAAAGGTGTTAAACTCTTATTAATACGGTTATTTAAAGTTTTAGTATAATTTTAGTATAATTCATTGTCAATGAATAGGATTAAAACTTTTTAATTTTATAGATTCTTTAGTATAATTAGTATGTTTGATTTCCAATCAAGTGGTTTTAAGAATTAATTGGTAATTATTTTCAGGGTTATAATTTAAATTTTTCTGGTAGAATTTTTTCTAGTTATATGGATTGGTTTCATGGTTTTAATTGTAGTTTATTATTGGGTGTTTTAGTTTTTGTAATTTTGTTGTTTCTGTATTTAATAGTTAATAGTTATTATTTTAAGAGTAAAAAAATTGAATATCAGTTTGGAGAATTGTTATGTAGGGTGTTTCCAACTTTAATTTTGTTGATACAAATAGTTCCTTCTTTGAGTCTTTTATATTATTATGGTTTGATAAATTTAGATAGGAATTTAACTGTTAAAGTCACTGGTCATCAGTGATATTGAAGATATGAATTTAGAGATATTCCGGGTTTGGAGTTTGATTCTTATATAAAATCTTTAGATCAGTTAAATTTAGGTGAACCACGTTTGCTTGAAGTGGATAATCGTTGTGTTGTTCCTTGTGATACTAATATTCGTTTTTGTATTACTTCAGCTGATGTGATTCATTCGTGGGCGTTATCATCTTTGTCAATTAAATTAGATGCAATAAGAGGAATTTTAAGGACTTTGTGTTATAGATTTCCTACTATTGGGGTGTTTTATGGTCAGTGTTCTGAGATTTGTGGTGCTAATCATAGTTTTATACCAATTGCTATTGAAGTTACTTTATTAGATAATTTTAAGAGTTGGTGTTATTTAAATATAGAATAGTGAAAGAAGAAGTTAAAAGCTTTTTAGTTTATTTTAAAATTTTTGTTTGTGGTACAAAAGAAGTTTTGAAGCTATAAGTTTTGTTTTTTTATTTTTAGGTATTGCATACCATTAGAAGAGAATTTTATATATTTATAAAATATAGAAAAAAAAGGTTGAATTTTTTATAGTTTTATTGTTTCATAATAAAAATTATAAAAATTAGGGTTGAAAAGTCGACTTTTTTGGTATCTGTTTTGATGTTTTAATTAGAAATTTATTATTTTTATTATTTATTTTTATAAAGTTAAAATTTGAAGTGTTTGTTTTATTAGTTTTATAACTATTTATTTTTTAGGTTTGGGTTATTAAGAGTTATGGTTAATAATTTTTTATTAGCTTAATTATTTTTGAATTAGTAAATTTTTAAAATTTTATGAAAAGTTTTAATATAATAAAAGAATTAAAAGTTTAATCAAATGTTTTTTAAAGACTTAGACTTTTTTATAAAGTTTGCTTCTGCCCCATGAATTTTTAAATGGCAGTCTTAGCGTGAGGACATTAAGGTAGCAAAATAATTTGTGCCTTTATTAGGTGTCAGTATGAATGAAGTTATTGGTTAATTATTTTTTATTTTTTTTTTTGAATTTTTTATTAGTATAAAAAATTTTTATTGTAATTATACAAAGATAAGTCTTCGGAAATTCTTTTTTGGTTTAATTTTAGTTTTGTTTATTTTTAAAATTTTCTAGGGCAGAATTTTATGTAATTATTTATATCTATTAATAATTTTTTGAATTACTCCGGAGTTAACAGAAAATCATACCTAATTTAGATCTTATAATAAGGTAAGTTTTACATCGATGTTGTATTTAAGTTTGTTAAAGAGGGAGAAGATTTAATTTTTGAGACTGTTCTTCTTTTATTTAACTTAACGTGATATTAGTTTAATTCATTGTGAGATAGGATTGTTTATCTTGTTAATTACTATATTGTATTTTTAATAGTACGAAAGGAAAATTAAAAAAAGTTTTAAACTTTTTTGGTATAAAACCAATTTTAAGTTTATTTTTGGTGATGTTTATTGCTTTATTTTTATTATTGTTATTATATTTTTTTAATTTTTTTTTGAGAGTAAAGGATATTATATTGTTAAAGGTGAGTGCATTTGAAAGTGGTTTTTTAAGTATTGGTAAAATTCAGAATTCTTTTAGAATTCATTTTTTTATTATAATGTTAATGTTTGTAATTTTTGATTTGGAAATTGTTATGTTTTTAGGTTTGTTAATTTCTGATATTTCTTCTTTTATTAGTTTTTTAATTTTGATGTTGTTTATTTTTGGTGGGTTTTATATGGAATGGTGATATGGAAAGTTAATTTGATTAGTTTAGATATTAATGTTTTGATTTTTTTAATGGTTTTATTGTTTTTGTTTTTACTATTATTAGTAATAGTTATTCCTATTATAAAGGTTGGTTTAATATTTTTTGAGTGGGATTTTTTGGCTTTAAAGTTTAATTTTTATTTTAATAGATTATTATTTTCTTTAGTTTTAGGATTAGTTACTTTGAGGGTTTTAATTTTTAGTACTTATTATTTAGATGGAGAGTTAAATTTTAATTATTATTATTTTGTTTTGTTAATTTTTGTAGGAAGAATGTTTATATTAAATTATAGAAGTAGGATTTTTACTATGATATTAAGTTGGGATTTATTAGGTATTTCAAGTTTTTTTTTAGTTTTGTTTTATAATAATTGGGATAGAAGGTCGGGGGCTATGAATACTGCACTTACTAATCGAATTGGAGATTTTTTTATTTTTAGTTTTTTTAGGGGTGCAATTTTTTATGGTTATTATTTTTTTAGTTTTGAATTAATGTGTGGTTCTATAGTTTTATTATTATTATTAACTTCTTTTACTAAGAGTGCGCAATTTCCTTTTAGTAGTTGGTTACCAAAGGCTATAAGGGCCCCCACACCTGTTAGGTCATTAGTTCATAGAAGAACTTTAGTAACTGCAGGGTTAATTTTATTAATGAATTTTAGAAAGTTAGTTTTAAGAAGTAATGTTATAGTAATTGTTTTGTTAATTGGATTGTTTACTATGTTTTTTTCTAGGATTGCTGCTTTAGTTGAAGAAGATATAAAAAAGGTTGTGGCTTTAAGTACTCTTTCACAAATGGGATTTTCTATAGTTACTTTAGGTTTGGGTTTAAGTTTTATTTCTTTTATTCATTTGGTTAGTCATGCTTTGTTTAAGAGTTGTTTATTTATGCAAGTAGGATATATTATTCATTGTAATTATGGTCAACAAGATGGTCGAGGTTATGGAAATAATGGGAATTTACCTTATTTTATCCAATTGCAATTGTTAGTAACTTTGTTTTGTTTATGTGGTTTGATTTTTTCTAGAGGTATAGTAAGGAAGGATTTGGTTTTGGAGTTATTTTTTTTTAATAATTATATGTTAATGTTTGTATTTATGTTTTTTGTTTCGGTTTTTTTAACTTTTGGTTATAGATTTCGTCTTTGAAAAGGTTTTTTTTTGAGTTTTAGAAAGGTAGTTTCTGTTTACAGAAGAACATATATTATAAATTTTTTGAGTTTAATATTGGTTTTATTTTCTGTCTTTTTTTTGTGATGATTGAATATTAATATATTAAGTGTTCCATGTTTTTATTTATATGTAGATTTTTTTGTACCTTTAGCTTATTTATTTATAATTTTAATATTAAGTTATTTTGTTTTTAAGTTGTTGTTAAAAGAATTTATATATAAGTTTTTAGTTGATTATTTTGCTAAGAGTGTGATTTATAAATTAAAGGATTTAAAATTTATGGATAACAATTTAAATAAGTTTGGATATATGGGTTTTAGATTTGTTGGAAATTTAAGATTTATTTTTATTAATTATTTAGTTTCTTTAAAATATAGAAGTTTGTTGGTATTAGTGTTTTTTTTATTTATGTTTTTATGGGACTTTAATTTAAGATTATAAAATATATGATTTGCATTCATAAAATTTAAGTTCTATAGTATATTATATATATTATATATTATATTAATTAATATAATATTTTATAAAAAAATGAAACTATGAGGAGTTTCATATTATCATTAACAAACTAAATGGAATAACAACAAGTACCTTAGCGGGGGTTGGTGAAAAAGCTAAGTCTTGTTGTTTTTTTAGTTTTTATTGATAATGTTAATATATATATATATAATTATAGTAGTTCGGTTGATTAGGTGCAGTATTTAGTTTATTGAAAATATAATATTTGGGTTATTAAGAATTTTTACTGAGGAACTTATAGTTTAAATTAGAATATTTCATTTACAATGAAGAGGTTAAAAAGTTTTATTTTTAAGTTTTTTTTGATAGTTTCATTGTTGGGAGGGGTAATAAGGTATTTAAATTTAGATCCAATAAAGAGGAGTTTTTTTTTGATTTTAGGAATATTAATGTGTATACCTTTGTTATCTTTTAGTGGGTATATTTGGTTTTCATATTTTATTTGTTTATTGTTTTTAAGGGGTATTTTTGTTATTTTGGTTTATTTTTCTAGTCTTTCAAAGTTTAGTTTGGTAAAAGGTTATTTAGTAATATTGGTTTTGGTATTAACGACTTTGGTTTTAGGTTTAAATTTTAGTATGGTTTTGTATAATGTAAGGTTAAGTGTTTTTTATTATAGTATTTTTTGATTGTTGGTTATGTATATTTTATTTATTTTGTTATTTTTTATAAATTTTACTAGTTTTTTTTTAAATTTTTCTGGAGCTTTACGTAAGGTTTAAAAATTATTTTTTTATTTATTAGATTGTTTATGTTGATTTTTAAGTGGTTTCGTTTTATTTTTATTTTAATTTCATTTGAGTTTATAATAATAAGATTATTTATTAAGTTTATAGGTGTTTTAACTGAAATTATGTTTTTTTATTTTATGTGTTTTTCGGTTATTTCTAGAATTTTAGGAATAGTAGTAATGGTGGGGGGAATGAAGTTTTTTGGAAGGGATCAATGTATTTTTTAAAGATTTAAAATAGGTTTAAGTTAAGTTTAAACTATTAATTTTCAAAATTAAAAATTTTTGATCTATAATTTTTGTTGAGGCTTTAGTATAAAGTAAGTATAATTTATTTTCAATAAGTTGGTTTTAAGTCTTATTTAAAGGGTGCTTTTATAGATTTAAAATTTGATTATGGTTTTAGAATTGTTAAAATAATATTATTTAAGTTTAATTTATTTAGTGGGCAATAAATTTTTACCCCGGTAATTAATTGTTTGTATAATACTTGTTCCAGAATAATCGGCTAGGCTTGTTAAATTTAAACTTTATTTTGTTTTAATTATAGTAGTAAAAGTTTGAGTTTTAATAATTTTAGGTTAAATTTTAATTAATTTTTGGTTTTTACTATAATTGTAAGTTTTGTAAAACGAATTAGATTAGTACCTAATTAGTCAAAAGTTAAAAGAGCAGAAGTAAAGTTGTATTTAAACTGAAAGAATATTGGCAGATTTCTAAATTATCTTTGGAGGTTGAGTAATAATTGAGAACCCTCATTAACTACTTTTGTTTTAGTCTCATGTATGATCGTTTATTTTATGCTTAAGGTATATAATTTTAATTTTTTGATTTGTAAAAATAGATATATATTTGGTTTATACAAGAGTAAAATTTGACCTACAATATTGTAGATTTTGGATTTATTTTGTAGTAAAATAATGAAAATGTAAAAGACAGTAAAAAAGTTTTTATGATTTTTTGAAGATTATTTAGATGTGGTACAAATCATCCATCAATTGCCCAAAGGGGAGTAAGTTGTAGTAAAGTAGATTTAGGGGAACCTAAATCTAGTAATAAACTATTAATTTTTGTTTTGAAAACAAAGTTTAAGAATTTTTGTTCTTGTAGTTTTATTAAGAGTTAGTTTAAAAAAGAATTGTTGATTGTTGATCAGAAGGTTTGTCTCTTAATTAAAAAAGGTTTAAGAGTTTAGTTTAAATGAAAAATATTAAATTGTAAATTTAAAGTTGGGTGCTCTTAATTGTTTTAAGTTTTTTATTAATTGTTTTTATAATGGTTTTTATTTTGCAGGCTATTGCATTTATTACTTTGTATGAACGTCATTTGTTGGGAAGGAGTCAGAATCGTTTAGGACCTACTAAAGTTAGTTTTATAGGGGTTTTGCAGGCTTTATTAGATGGTGTTAAGTTATTAAAAAAGGAACAGTTAATGCCTTTAAATTCTTCTGATTTATCTTTTTTGTTGGTACCAGGGGTTTCTTTTGTGGTAATATATTTAGAGTGATTTGTTTTACCTTATTTTTATAGTTTTATTAGTTTTGAGTATTCTATATTGTTTTTTTTGTGTTTGATTGGGTTTTCTGTATATGCTACTTTAGTTAGAGGGATTGTTAGAAAGTCAAAGTATGGAATTATTGGTGCGTTACGTGCTAGAAGACAAAGAATTTCTTATGAAATTGCTTTTTCTTTGTATTTGTTGGCGATTATGTTACATTATAGGGTGTTTTCTTTTGTTAGGGAGTTTAATATTAGTTTGTTGGTAATTTATTTGCCTTTTTTGGTAATAATTATTGCGGAATTGAATCGTGCACCTTTTGATTTTGCTGAGGGGGAAAGAGAATTGGTTAGAGGTTATAATGTTGAGTATGCTAGGGTGGCTTTTGTTTTATTGTTTTTAAGTGAGTATGGAAGTTTAATTTTTTTTAGAGTAATAAGTTCTATACTTTTTTTTAAGTTTTCAATATTTGTTAGTTTTTTTATTTTTTCAGTTATAATTTTTATTCGTAGTTCTTATCCTCGATTTCGTTATGATATAATAATGATAATGTTTTGATTTAAGTTTTTACCTATTTCTTTAATTTTTTTGTTTTATTTTTTTGTTTTGTATATTTAGAGTTTTGGATTTTTTATATTTTTTAATTTTTAATTTTATTTAGTAATTAATCAAGTGTTTTTTTTAGATGTTTTTATGTTTGTGTTTTTTTTACAATATTTATTGTATTTTAAAGAAGGAATAATAAATGTTTTAGTAAAAAAGTTTTTTTTTAGTTTAGTTAATGTTTTTAGTTATAGAAAGTCTTTACCTTTAAGTTCAGTTATTTCTTTTTTTACATTTGTTGTTTTGTTGATTTGTTGTTTTGGAGGTTATTTTACTTATTCTTTTTGTCCTTGTGGAATGGTTGAGTTTACTTTTGTTTATGCTATAGTGGCGTGGTTAAGGACTCTTTTGTCGTTTATTTCTAGTGAAAAGTTTTCTGTATATATAAGAAAAGGTGGTGATACTTTTTTAAAAACTTTTAGAATGTTATTGGTTGAAGTAGTAAGTGAGTTTTCTCGTCCTTTAGCATTGACTGTTCGTTTAACTGTTAATATTATAGTTGGACATTTAATTAGGGGTATATTATATATAGGAATTGAAAATTTTTTGGGAGAAAAATATTTTTGGGTTAGGATTTTTGCTATTATAATGGAGTGTTTTGTGTTTTTTATTCAAAGTTATATTTTTTCGCGTTTAATTTACTTATATTTAAATGAATAAGAAAAAGAGATGTTAACTTAAGTTTTAAAGTGTCAGATTTTTAATCTGAAAATGTTTTTTCACATCTTATTATTATTTTATTAGTGTAAAAAATTGTTGATTTTGATTTTTGTTAATATAGCATAAGAAGTGCATTTGTTTTAAGCGCAAAAGATAAAAGTTAACTAATGAGTTTTATACAAGTCTTCTAAATTTGTTTTAGGTTTTCCTGCTCATTTTTGTTATTTTTTTTAATAATATTAGTGTTTTTTTAAGGTTTTTAGCTTTGTTAGTTAATAATATTTTAGTTTGGTGGAGAATTTTTTTGATTATAACTTTAGTTTTTGTTATGCTTAATAAGAAAATTGGTAGATATAGTAGATTGTTTAATTATTTTGTTATTCAGGAAAGTTTGGGTTTAGTTTTTTTGATATTTTCTTTTAGTTATTTTCAGTTGTTAATTTTATTGTTGAAAATTGGAGTTTCTCCTTTTCATTTTTGAATTTTTAATGTTACTAATAGTGTTTTTGGTTATAATTTAGTTTGATTTTTGACTTTTCAAAAATTACCTTTTTTAGTGGTTTTATTGCAGTTTTTGATTGGTGGTTTTATATTTTTATTGATTTTAGGATTATTTGTTTGTTTATTACAAATATTTTTAACTAAAGGGTTTAAAAATTTATTGATTTTGTCTTCTACAGAGTCGTTTAATTGAATTGTTTTAGGGTTTATGATTTCTTTTTTTAATGTTTTTTTTATTTTTGTTTATTATTTTATAGTTATGGTTTTTTTAATTCCAAAGTTTGAATATGTAAATATTTTTGGTTATTTAAGATGGGAGACAATATTGGTTTTTATAAATTTACCTTTTAGAGTTAATTTTTTTGTTAAAATTTTTTCTTTAAGAGAAATTTTAAAAATTCATGGATTTAGGGTTTTAATGTTGTTGTTGTTAATGTTTTTTTCAGTTTTATCTTTAAGTTTTTGATTGGTAAATTTAAGTACTAAGTTTTTTGTTGTATTTAAATATGGGAAAAGGTTGTTTTATTTTTTTATTCCTTTGACATTGGTTGTCTTGATTTAGGTTAAAGTTTTATTTTTTTATTTCATTAGTAAAAAAATTATATTATCTTGATAAGGTAAAGTTCTTAGGATGAAATATTTTTTCGAATGTTAAATAGATATTTACTATGTTTGATTACGGTTCAAAAAGATTTAACATTTTAGGATTTTGTAATTTAGTTTAGAGAGAATGTTTATTTTTGGTGTAAAAGGGTTTAATTACAAAATTAGTTTTAATTTCAATAGTTTAATTTTAAAATATAACTCTGAAGAAGTTAAGATTTTTGAAATAATTAAAGGTAAAAATAATATAATTAATTTTGTTGGTTCTTTGGTAGTAACTTTACCTTCAAGAAAGAGTTTAACTATTGGATGAAATTTTGGTAGAATGTTAGGTATGGTGTTGGTTTTTCAAATTTTTACAGGTACTTTTTTAGCTTTTTATTATACTGCTGATGGTTCAATAGCTTTTAGGGCTGTGCAATATATTATGTATGAGGTAAATTTTGGTTGGATTTTTCGTATTTTTCATTTTAATGGTGCTAGTTTATTTTTTGTATTTTTGTATTTGCATATTTTTAAGGGTTTGTTTATAATGAGTTATCGTTTAAAAATGGTTTGAATTTCGGGTTTAACTATTTATTTGTTGGTAATAATGGAAGCATTTATAGGGTATGTTCTAGTTTGGGCTCAGATGAGTTTTTGGGCTGCGGTAGTTATTACTAGTTTATTAAGGGTTATTCCTATTTGGGGTCCAAAAATTGTAATGTGGGTTTGAAGTGGTTTTGGAGTGACTAGCGCTACTTTAAAGTTTTTTTTTGTTTTACATTTTTTGTTGCCTTGAGGATTGTTAGTTTTAGTATTAATACATTTAATTTTTTTACATAGTACTGGAAGTACTTCTAGAATTTATTGTCATGGTGATTATGATAAAATTTGTTTTGGTCCGGATTATTGAAATAAAGATGGTTATAATCTAATTTTTTGGTTAATTTTTGTTGTTTTTACTTTATTTTATCCTTTTATTTTAGGTGATCCCGAAATATTTATTGAGGCTGATCCTATAATAAGTCCAGTTCATATTGTTCCTGAGTGATATTTTTTATTTGCGTATGCAATTTTACGTGCTATTCCCAATAAAGTTTTGGGGGTAGTGGCTTTATTGATAAGAATTGCAGTGTTTTATTTTTTTGTGTTTGTTAATAATTATACTTCTTGTTTAGTAAAGCTTAATAAATTTTTGGTTTTTTGTTTTATTATTGTTTCGTTTATTTTGAGATGATTAGGACAGTGTTTAGTTGAAGATCCATTTATTTATTTAAGGCCTTTGTTTTCTTTTTTTTATTTTTTTGTAGTAGCTATAATTTTTTTTATGTTTAGTTTTAGAAAAAAGTTGTTTATTTAGGAAATAATTTTTATAGTAATTGTATTTTAGCATAATTAGTATATTAAATATATTAGATTTAGATTCTAAAGAAAGTTTATATTATGTTATTTTTCATAATTTTCATATTTTAAGTTTATCAAGTTATGCATATTATATATTTTTTGCTTCTTTGAGTTTAACTAGTTCGTTTGTAATTTTTTTTAAGTATGGTTTGGTATCACCTTTTTTATTTAGGTTATTAGTAGTATTATTGATTTCTTTTGCTTGAGGAAAAGATATTTCTATAGAAGGTTTAAGTGGTTTTCATAATTTTTTTGTGATAGACGGATTTAAATTTGGTATAATTTTATTTATTTTTAGAGAATTTATGTTTTTTTTTAGAATTTTTTGGGTTTTTTTTGATGCTGCTTTAGTTCCTGTTCATGAGTTAGGAGAGAGTTGGTCTCCTATTGGAATACATTTGGTTAATCCTTTTGGAGTTCCATTATTAAATACTATTATTTTGTTAAGTAGCGGGGTTTCAGTTACTTGGGCTCATCACAGTTTATTGAGGAATAAAAGTTGTATTAGTAGAATGATTTTGACTTGTTTGTTAGCAATTTATTTTACTAGTATTCAGTTAATGGAATATAAGGAAGCTAGGTTTTCAATTTCTGATGGAATTTTTGGTAGTATTTTTTATTTATCTACAGATTTTCATGGTATTCATGTTTTGTGTGGAGGTTTATTTTTGGGTTTTAATCTTTTTCGTTTATTAAAGTCTCATTTTAATTATAATCATCATTTAGGATTAGAATTTGCTATTTTATATTGACATTTTGTTGATGTTGTTTGATTGTTTTTGTTTGTGTTTGTTTATTGATGATCTTATTGCTATAGTAGTTTATTTTAGAATTTGTAACTTGTAATTACAAGGTAATTTTATTTAGCATTGTTAGAGTTTTTATTATTAAGTTTAATAATATTTTTTAGTCCTATTTATTTTTTTTTCTTTTTTATTATTTTTAGATTTTTAATGTTTAAGAATATTTCTTGAATAGGTTTATTTTTTATTATTGATTCAAATGTTTTTGTTTTATTAATTATAATAATAGTTTTTATTTATGGAATGGTTTTAATTAGTGAAAAGAATTTTAATTTATTAATTTTGAGTGCGTTTCTAGTTGTTATTTGTCTAATGTTTTTTGTTTCTAGAAATATATTAATATTATATATATATTTTGAACTTTCAATGTTTCCTATTTTGGTAATAATTTTAGGTTATGGTTCTCAAATTGAAAAGATTAATTCTGGGTATTACTTATTATTTTATGCGGCTTTTTGTTCTTTTCCTTTTTTATTTATTTATTATAAAAGGTTATTTATATTTTCATTTTGTTATTTTGATTTTTTAATTTCTTGAGAGTTATTTTTTATTTTAAGATTGAGATTTATAATAAAATTTCCTGTTTATTTTTTGCATTTGTGATTACCAAAAGCTCATGTAGAGGCTCCTACAACGGCTAGAATACTTTTAGCAGGGTTGCTTTTAAAATTAGGTACGGCTGGGTTTTTGCGTATTTTGGGTAGAATAAATTTTGTTTATAATAATTTTTGAATTATTATTTCATTATTAGGAATAATTTTGGCGTCGGTTTGTTGTACTTTTCAAAGTGATTCTAAATCTTTAGCAGCTTATTCATCTGTAACTCATATAAGTTTTTTGTTATTATCAATAGTTTTTATTTTTATAAGAAGAAAATTAGGGGGTTTAATAATGATGTTAGCTCATGGTTATACTTCAACGTTAATATTTTATTTAATTGGTGAATTTTATCATTCTGTTTCTACGCGAATAATTTATTTTATAAATAGGTTTTTTAGGTCAAGAATATTTTTTGGAATTATTTTTAGATTGGTTTTTTTATCAAATAGGGGTGTTCCTCCTTCTTTGTCTTTTTTATCAGAATTTTTAATTGTTGTTAATAGAATTATTATTAGGAAAATATTTTTTTTTATAGTATTTTTTTATTTTATAATTTCGTTTTATTATTCTTTGTTTTTGATTGTTAGTTCTTTAATAGGAAAGTTATTTATTAATATTAGGAATTTTAATGTTGGAATTTCTTTATCATTAGTTTTGATAATGTTTAATATTTTTTGGTTGTCATTGTTTTATTAAAATTTTAAATTTAAATAAGAATAATTTCTTTCTTAGAAGAGAAATTATATTTTTAATTTTTATAAGAGTAAAATTTTTGTTGTAAGAAAAATTCTCTTAT